TAAGAGAATTTTTTCAAATAAAAAATTTTACTCTCATAAAAAATAAAAAAGATTCAACTATAATGGTTGAATCCTTTATTAATAAAAGATTGATAATCAAAAAATATTAAATATTATTAAAACTGTAGACATAGAAAAACCCGCTCTAAAGTTGCTAAAATTAATAAATGATTTACCTATTAAAGAATTAACAATTAAAAACAAAGAATAATAAAAAGAAATTATAAAATAAATAAAAATAATAAAAAAAAAAAATTTACTAATCAGTATTCTATTAAGAATAATTATAAACTCAGACAAAAAAGATAATGACGGAGGTACACCCCTATTTGATAAAAAAATTAATGAAAAAATAATCCCAAAAAACAAACTAGAACTAAAAAAACTATTTATAAAATAAATTATTCGGGTGGAAGAAGTGGGGTAAAACTCACCAATAAAATAAAACATCAAAGTTGAGGTATAACCGTGAGCTAATATTATTATTAAACCGCTAATTTTTCTTCTTATTATAATATAAATTATTGACAACAATAAAAAGCTTATATGAGTAACAGAAGAATAAGCAGCTAGTGATTTAGCATCACTTTGAAATACACAAGCAAATGAGGCCAAAACTATCCCTAGCAACGAAACAATAATTCAAAAATTTCTATGTACAAAATTTATGGAGCCCAAAATACGTAAATAACCAGCAGTACCTAATTTTAATAACAAACCCGCCAATAATATACTAGCAGTGGTGGGGGCTTCTACATGCGCCTTAGGTAACCACAAATGTAAAAAATAAACAGGAAACTTTATTATAAATCTAAGACTAAGAATAAAAAATATTTCCCAAGTTATAACAAAGTCAAAATAACAAACTGTAAATATAAATGATCTTTTATAATAAATAAACAAAAAAGGAAAAGAACAAATAGCCGCATAAAATAATAAATAATAGCTAGAATTAACTTTCTCAATTTGAGACCCATAGCCCAAAATTATAATTAAAATCGGAAATATTGATAACTCAAAAAATATATATAATATTAACATATTGCTAGCTATAAAAAAAAATAAACAAATAGTAATTAATATCCCCCTCAATATTAATAAACTAAAATTTTTTTCCCTAATTAATACTATCCCGTAAATAAATATTATTATGAAAATTAACAACACAAACACCCTAGAATCAACAATAAAAAACAACCCCCTTCAAGACACATTTTTAAATAATATAAAACTAAACACAATTATAAAAAAAAAATAAATTACTGGCTTAAAAAATATTATAAACCTTAAAAACAAATATTCCAACAATGCTAATAAAAACCCTGTAATTACAAGTTACAAATTCTAAAAATTTAAACTATCTTAGCAATATGATCATCAATAAACAAATACAAATAAAAATAGTCACACAACATCCACAAAATGCCAATAAAGAATAGCAAACTCTAAACCCAAGTGGTGGTTGTAATTAAAATGAGATTTTAATAAACGTAATAAATTAAAGCCCAAAAATAACCCCCCACATAACACATGAATGCCGTGAAAGCCGGTTGATAAATAAAAAATTCTCCCAAAAATGCCATCAGAAATAGAAAAGCTTGCTTCTTTATATTCCATCAACTGAACACTAGTAAAATAAACAGCTAATACACAAGTCAAAATTATTCTGTTAGTACATCTTTTATTACTTAACAACCTATGGTGAGCCCATGTAACTGAAACCCCACTACTTAATAAAATAATTGTATTCAAAAGAGGTACACCAAATGGATTGACTAAGTGTATACCAATAGGAGACCACCTTTCACCAAGCTCATGCACAGGCACTAAAGCAGCACCAAAAAAAACCCAAAAAATCCTAAAAAAAAATATAAATTCACTAAAAATAAATAATACTACACCAAACTTAAAGCCATCCATTACAAAAAAATTATGATAACCCCTTAAACCCTCTATAGAAATATCTTTCCCCCAGGCAAATGAAATTAACAACACTACAAACAAACTAAAAATAAAAGGCCATAATAAACCATATTTAAAAAAAATTACAAAAGAACTGGTCAAACCAAGTGAAGCAAAAAACATATAGTATGCATAGCTAGATAAACTTAAAATATGAAAATTATGATAAATAGCAAAAATTAATTCTTTAGAATCTAAATCTAACGTATTTAATATACTATTTATGCCTATACAAATAACTTTTTCCTAAAATAATACACTGAAATTATTAATACCACTAAAAAAAAATAAATTAAAGAAAATAAAGGTCTAAGTAAAGTAAAAGGCTCTTCTACTAAACACTGTCCTAACCACCTTAAAACCACAGCCGAAATAATAAACCTATACACTAAAAACTTATTTAATTTATTTAAACATGACGTATAATTATTAATAAAAATAAAAAAATAAAAAATAACAATCCCTATTAATAAAGCTACCACCCCCAAAACCTTATTAGGGATAGCCCGTAAAATAGCATAAGCAAACAAAAAATACCACTCTGGGACAATATGTACAGGCCTTATTATAGGGTCTGCCTCAATAAACATTTCAGGATCACCTAAATTAAAAGGATATATAAGCACAAACACTACAAAAATTAGCCAGAAAACCAAATTATAACTATCCTTCCTTCAATAATCTGGACCAAAACAAATTTTATCATAATCTCCGTGACAGTATAAACTAGAAGTTCTTCCTGTTCTATGTAAAAAAACCAAATGTAACAAAACCAAAACTAATAAACCCCACGGTAACAAAAAATGTAATACAAAAAAAAACTTCAACGTAGCTCTAGTAACACCAAACCCCCTCCAAATTCACATTACAATAGAAGGCCCCCAAACTGGAATAACACTCAAAAGCCTAGTAATTACCACCGCGGCCCAAAAACTTATTTGTGCTCACACCAACACGTACCCTATAAAGGCCTCTATTATTAACAACAAATAAATAGTTAAACCGGATATCCAAACTTTCTTTAAACGATAGCTCATTATAAATAACCCCTTAAAAATATGCAAATACAAAAAAATAAAAAATAAACTAGCGCCGTTAGAATGAAAAATACGAAAAATTCAACCATAATTAACCTCGTACATAATGTATTGCACTGTCGTAAAAGCCATAGTGCTATCCGCTGTATAATAAAAAGCCAAAAAGGTACCGGTTAAAATCTGAAATACTAAAACCATACCTAGTATACTGCCAAAATTTCACCCAATGGTTAAACTTTTACTTGAAGGTAGAGTAACCACCAAAGAATTAACAAAATTAAAAATATTATTCTTTCTTTTAATTATTTCATAAATCTTAACTTCTTCAGAGTCATATTTTTAAAATTTAAACTAATGAAATTTGTAATTAAACCCCTTTTACACCAAAAATAAATATTCTTTCTAAACTAAATTACAAAAATGTATATCTTTTTGAACCGTAATCAAACATAGTAAAATCTATTTAACATTTTATTTCATCCTAAGAACTTTACCTTATCAAGATAACATAATAAATTTTACTAATGAAATTTAAATTAAAATTATTACAGTTAAAGGCACAAAAAATAATAACAATCTTTTATTATATTTAAAAATTATGTAAAATTTATTACTTAAATTAACTATCCAAAACCTCAAAGATAATACAGAAAAAAATATTAAAAACAACAAAAATAAGAAATTAATACTGAAGACCTTTAAAATTTCACTTAAAGAAAAAATTTTTACAAAAAAATTTACTCTAAAGGGTAAATTTATAAAAACCAATATAGTTTCTCAACCCAAATAATTAACTGTCCCATAATATTCAAACTTGGGAATTAAAATTAACATTAAAACCATATAGTATACAAAAACAAACAAAACATTTAAAAAAGACATTAAAAGCCCCAACGTAATTCAATTAAAAGACTCCGTTGAAGACAAAACCAACAAATTTTTATAACTTTTTATTAACAACATTTGAAACAAACAAAACAATAGCCCAATTAATAACAAATAAAACAATCTTTTTATCATTAACTGCAAAAAAATTAACAAAAAGGGCAACTTCTGAAAAGTTAAAAATCACATTAAATTAAACCCAAAAACCCCATTAGTAACCCTAAAAATTCAAAAATGAAAAGGTGCTATACCTACCTTAAATATTACTATCAATAACTGAAAATAACCAAAGGAAAATATTAAAAACATTAAACCCAATCTTTCTTGAATTACAAAATAATTAAACAGACTCCTGTATCTATTGACATTTTTATTTAATGCTACAAACACCAATGTTATCAATAAAAAAATCCTTCATCACACCAATAAATTATTTACCACAAGTCCCAATAAACTTAAAAAAACAACAAAAAATATTAAAAAAACATACAAAAATGAGCAGGTATTACCTATAACAAATTTAGAAGACTTGCATTAAACTCATTAGTTAACTTATATCTTTTGCGCTTAAAACAAATGCACTTCTTATGCTATATTAACTACAATATTATAAGATGTGTTAATACATTTTCAAATTAAAAATTTGACACTTTAAACTTAAGTTAACATCCTATTATACTATTTTATTCATTTAAATACAAATAAATTAAACGCGAAAAAATATAACTTTGAATAAAAAACACAAAACATTCTATTATAATAGCTAACACTCTTAACCACAAATACTTTTCCCCCAAATAATTTTCAATACCTACATATAACATTATTCTAACTAAATGTCCCACTATAATATTAACAGTTAAACGTACAGTTAACGCTAAAGGACGAGAAAATTCTCTGACAATTTCCACTATTAATATCCTAAAAGTCTTTAAATACCTGTCACCTCCTTTTCTTATATATACCGAAAACTTTTCCCTTGAAATAAAAGTTAATAAAGTACTTATTCATGCCACCATAGCATAAACAAAAGTAAACTCCACTATACCACAAGGAGTAAGAGAATAAGTAAAATAACCCCCGAAACAACAAATTAACAATACTACAAAGGTAAAAAAAGAAATTACCGAACTTAAAGGCAAAACATTTCTATAACTAAACACACCACTTAACGCACCCAAAAACTTACTTACTAAACTTTTTATTATTCCTTCCTTAAAATATAACAAATATTGCAAGAAAAAAACAAACATAAAAATATCTAAAAAAAAAACCTGATTAATTAAATAAAAATTACATAAAAATAAAACAAATAAATTAAAGAAATAGGTAAAAATTTAAACCAAAACATTATTATCATTATATCATAACGAAAACGAGGATAAGAACTTCGAATAAAAATAATAATAGAAAAAATTACCAAACTAACCAATATAGAAAACTTAAAAAATAATATCGAACTTAAAACCCTAAAAAAAATTAATCTACCGTATTCCCTTAAAAACAACAATACAAATGCCACTCTAGAATACTCCACATTAAATCCACTGACCAACTCACTTTCCCCTTCAGCAAAATCAAACGGGGCTCGATTTAACTCCGCGATAATTATAATCAAGAAGGGTAAATAAATAATAACCAAACTTAACATTATTTCACTAATAAAACTAAACACACTATAGTGAATTATAATAGCCAACAAATACAAAGAAAAAGCAATTTCATAAGAAATACTTTGACTTCTAGCACGCAAAGCACCGACAACGCCGTACTTTGATTTTCTGACAATACCACTAATTAAAGTAGTATAAACCGGAAATCCAATAAGACATAAAAAAAATAACAATGAAAACTCAAATCTCAAAAAATTATAAAAATAACGTAAAACATACCATTCCAAATACATTACTACAAAAGACACACCAGGTACTAACAAAAAAGACAACTCCGAAGAATTTAGAGGTAATATTTGCTCCTTTTTTAACAACTTAACCCCATCTAATAAAGCCTGCAAAACACCCCCAAAACTAACCTTAGTCGGACCTAAACGATTCTGGCTTCTTCCCAACAAATGACGCTCATACAAAGTAATAAACGCAATTGCCTGTAAAATAAAAACAATCATTAAAACAATTATCAAAAAATTAACAAGAATCAAGAATTAAAACTTTAGATTTACAATCTAATATTTTAAAATTTAAACTAAATTCTTTAAAACTTAAGAGTAAACACCTTTTGATTAACAGTCAACAATTCTATTTTAAACTAACTCCTAAAACTATAAGATTTAATCTTAAATTTTGTTTTCAAAACAAAATTAACATAGTTTAATTACTAGATTAAGGTTCCCCTAAATCTACTTTACTACAACTTACTCCCCTATAGGCAATTGATGGATGATTTGTACCACATCTAAATACTCTTCAAAAGAACATAAAAATCTTTTTACTGTCTTTTACATTTTCACTATAACTACTAAATTATAAATCCACAAACATAACTTATTGTAGGTCAAATTTTACTTTTGTATTAACCAAATATATATCTATTTTAATAAATAAACCTTTTTTATTATATACCTTAAGCATAAAATAAACGATCATACATGAGACTACATCCAAAAGTAGTTAATGAGGGATCTCAATTATTACTCAACCTCCAAAGATAATTTAGAAAGTCTGCCAATATTCTTTCAGTTTAAACACAACTTTACTCCTGCTCTTTTAATTTTTGACTAATTAGGTACTAATCTAATTCGATTACCAAATCTTAAAACTATAAATTAACTTACATAATAATCAAAATTTAACCTATGATTACTAAAATTTTTTTTTCATATTTATAATTAAAACAAAATAAAGTATAAATTTAACAAGCCTAGCCGATTATTCTGGAACAAGTATTATACAAATAACTAATTGCCGGGGTAAAATTTTATTGCCCACAAAATAAATTAAAATTAAATAATACCATTTTAACTTTTAGCAAACCATAATCAAATTTTAAATCTATAAAAGCAATCTTTAATAAGGCTTAACACCATTTTATTGAAAATAAAAAATACTTTATTATACTAAAGCCTCAATATAGATTAAAATTTTTAGTTTTGAAAACTAATAGTTTAACTTAACTTAAATCTATAAATACAACGTTACTAATACAATAAACTTAAAAAATACACTGATCTCTACCATAAAACTTTATTGCACCCACTATTACCACTATTCCTAAAATTCTTGAGATTACGGAAAAACACATAAAATAAAAAAACATAAACTCAACTACTAAACCCATAAACTTTACAAACAAACTTATTATTATAAACTCTAAGGCAATTAAAATAAAAATAAAACGATGCCACTTAAAAAACAATATAAACAATCTAATAAACAAAAAAATAATCTTTAAACCTTACGTAAAGCCCCCGAAAAATTTAAAAAAAACCTAGTAAAATTTATAAACAATAACAAAACAATTAAAATATATATTAAAATAATTCAAAAAACTCTATAATAAAGAACACTCAACCCTAACCTAAAAACCACATTATTATAAGACACCCTTAAAATTAATAACCTTAACAAAAAACTTAAAAAAACTAAATAACTTTTTACTAAATTAATCTTAGACAATCTAGAAAAATAAACCAAAATTACAAAAATTCCTCTCAAAAACAACAAACAAATAAAATAAGAAAACCACACATAACCCCTAAACGACAACATAGGCATACACATTAACATTCTAAGAATCAAAAAAAAACTACTTTTTATAGGGTCTATATTTAAATATCTAATAACCCCCCTTAGTAACGAAAAACCCAAAAAAAACTTAAATATAAAACTTTTTAACCCTTTCATTGTAAATGAAAAATTCTAAATTAAACTAAAAGTCCTAACGCTAACAAATAAATCAGTATCAATTCTTAATAACCCAAATATTATATTTTTAAAATAAACTATTTACTGTAAGCCATAATACAAACTAATAACATATTATATAAATAATATATATATGAATTGTAAACTAAAAAAATCCAAAACCGATATGTTGTAGAAATTTTTAACTCTGATCGTAAAAATTTCCTATTCATATCCTACTCATATTTTGAATTTTTTTTAAAAGTTTACAATTTATTGGTAATCCACTTTTGATTACCATTTTTTTAAAATATATTATATTATTAATAATATAATATATTATATATATAATATATTATAGAACTTAAATTTTATGAATGCAAATCATATATTTTTAATTAAATTAAAGTCCCATAGAAATAAAAAAACTAAAAAGACCAAAATTACTAAATTACTATACTTAAACGAAGTTAAGTACCCAGTAAACAATACACTAAAACCGCCGAGCATATTAAACATTATATAACCAAACTTATTTAAATTATTATCTATAAACTTAAAATTTTTTACTTTATACACAACATTTTTAGCTAAATAATCTACCAAAAATTTATAAATCAACTCCTTTAACAACAATTTATAACTGAAATAACACAACAATACAATTATTACTAAATAAAATAAAGGCACATAAAAATCTACATATAAAAATATAGCAGGTAAAAACAGCATATTATAATTTAACCACCACATAAACACAATTGAAAAAATTACTAAACCTAAACTCAAAAAATTTATAATTAAACTACTACTATAAACTATTATAACCTTTCTAAAACTTAAAAAAAAACCTTTTCACAAACGATAACTATAACCGAAAGTCAAAAAAATTGTTAAAAAAAACATAAAACCTATTACTACAAAATAACTATTTGAAAAAAAATATTCCAAAATTAAATCCTTTCTTACCATACCACTAGAAAAAACTAATCCACACAAACAAAATAATGTGACCAATAACTGTAACTGTATAAATATTGGCAAATTACCATTATTACCGTAACCACGTCCATCCTGTTGACCATAATTAGAATGAATAATATGACCAATCTGTATAAACAAACAACTTTTAAATAATGCGTGTCTGACCAAATGAATAAAAGAAACAAATCTTAAACCCAAGCCTAAGGTGGTTATAGAAAACCCCATCTGCGATAATGTACTTAAAGCGACTAACTTTTTTATATCTTCTTCTACCAATGCAGCTACCCTGGAAAAAAACATAGTAAATAAACCGATTAACAGAATTAAAGTTATTACCCTCCCATTTAACAATAACTTTCTAAAATTTATTAATAAAATCAAACCTGCTGTAACTAAAGTCCTTCTGTGTACTAACGAACTAACAGGTGTAGGGGCCCTTATAGCCTTAGGTAACCACCTCCTAAACGGGAATTGAGCCCTTTTAGTAAAAGAAGTTAATAATAACAACAAAACTGTAATAGAACACATTAACTCAAAACTAAAAAAATAATAACCATAAAAAATAACCCCACTAAAAAAACAAAAAATAAAAAAATCACCAACACGATTAGTCAAAGCAGTATTTATAGCCCCAGAGTTTCTATCCCAATTATTATAAAACAACACCAAAAAAAACCTTGAAATACCTAATAAATCTCACCTTAACAATATTGTAAAAATACTTCTACTATAATTAAGCATAAACATTCTACTTACAAAAATTAACAATACAAAATAATAATAATTAAAATTAATCTCATTATGCAAATAATAAGTTCTAAACAATAAAACCCTTAATGTAACTAACCTTAAAATTAATGAGAATAATACTCTATTAAAATAAAAACTAAATTTTAGTGACAAAAAATCTCATTCCAAAAATATTAAACTTAACTTTATAAAGGGCAAAAACAAAATACCCCTTAACAAAAATATAAATACTATAGATATCAAAAAAACCAAGATATTAATCTTCTTTTTTTAACAAACTTAAAAAATTAAGCACATTTTACTTTACAATAATTTAACCTAAAACACCTAGTAGTAAACAAAAAGATTAAATTACTCAAATTAAACTTTTCCATATTCATCACTCCATATAAAACCCTCCAAAGATAAAAAACATTAACATAAAAAAGCTAATAATAGACCTGACATCTGAAACTAGTAAACCCAAAAACATTACAATTTCCAAATCAAAGATTACAAATATCAACATTATAACAAAAAAATGAATTCTAAAAGAATTCTGAATTTTTCCAATTCTTAAAAACCCACTTTCAAAAGCACTAACTTTTAATAAACTATTACTTTTAACACTTATTACAAAATTACCTAAATACAATACCAATAACAAAAACAACGCAAATAATACCACAAATAACAACCTAAAAATTGAGAACACAATCTCTAAAAGTTTAAAACCTTTTTTAATTTTCCTTTCGTACTATTAAAATCACAAATTAATAATAAACAAGATAAACAATTCTATCTCGCAATGAATTAAACTAATATCACGTTAAATTAATTAAAAGAAGAACAGTCTTAAAAATTAAAATTTCTCCTTTTTTAATAAACTTAAATACAACATCGATGTAAAACTTACCTTACTATAAGAGCTAGATTAGGTATGATTTTCTGTTAACTCCGGAGTAATTTTTTAACTTATTAATAGTTATAATTAATTATATAAAATTCTGCCCTAGAAAACCTTAAAAGTACAACCCAACATTATACCCTTTAAGAAAATTTCCGAAGACTTATCTTTGTTTTACTACATTAATACTTTTTTATATTAATAAAAAGTTCAAAACAAAAACCAAAAAATAAATTAACCAATAACTTCATTCATACTGGAACTCAATAAAAGCACAAATTATTTTGCTACCTTAATGTCCTCACGCTAAGACTGCCATTTAATTTTATCACTGGGCAGAAGCAAACTTTACTTGAAAATCTAAGTCTTTAAAAAACATTTGATTAATTTTTTAGTTTTTTAATTATATTAAATGAATAAAAATAAATTTTATTACCTTCTACTAATTTTAAAATAATAAACATAATAAAAATTTATTACGCTGACACAAGATTTAACTAAAATTATTTTACATAAACAGTTATAAAACTAAAAAAATAAATACTTCAACTTTTACTATTTATAACAGCCATACTAACAAAAATAATAAATTTCTAATTTTTCTTAATACACAAATATTTTAAAAGTCGACATTTCAACCCTAAAAATTATAATTTTTATTATGAAACAATAAAAATAATAAAATTTTTCTACCTTTTAATTTTATTATTTATTAACTATAAAATTTTCTTTAAACGATATGCAATACCTACTAATAAAACACTAACAAAGTTTATAGCTCTTACTTCCTTTGTACCACAAACAACAATTTTAAAATAAACTAACAAGCTTACTCCATATTTAAATAACACCAACTTTTGAAATTGTCCAATAAAGTGACTTCAAGAGCAATCGGTATAAATCTGTGATTAGCACCACAAATTTCAGAACATTGACCATAAAAAACCCCAACTATAGGAAAACTATAACACAAAGTACTTAAAATACCACTTATAGCATCCAACTTAATAGACAAAGTAGGCAAAGCTCAAGAATGAATTACATCAGCCGATGTAATACAAAAACGAATATTAGTGTCACAAGGTACCACGCAACGATTATCAACCTCCAATAAACGTGGCTCACCCAGATTTAATTGATCCAAGGATTTTATATATGAATCAAACTCCAAACCTGGAATATCCCTAAACTCATATCTTCAATACCATTGGTGACCCGTTACCTTTACTGTTAAATTTCTATCTAAATTTATTAAACCATAATAATACAACAAACTTAAAGAAGGAATTATTTGTATTAATAAAATTAACGTTGGAAACACACTACACAACAACTCACCAAACTGATACTCAATTTTTTTTCTCTTAAAATAATAATTATTAGTCATTAAATAAAAAAATAACAAAACTACAAAAACCAAAACCCCTAACAAAAGACTACAATTAAATCTGTGAAATCAATCCATATAACTTGAAAAAACACTATTTGAAAAATTTAAATTATAACCCTGAAAATAATTTCCAATTAATTCTTAAAACCTTTCGATTGGAAATCGAAAATACTCAAATTATACTAAAGAACTTTAAAGCTTTTAACCTGCTTATTGACAATAAACTATACTTTTACTATTATACTAAAGCTTTATAACAAGAGAAAACACCTTTAGGGTATGAACCTAACAGACTAATTTATCCTATCTTATTTAAAATTCTTAACCCTTTAATTTGCAATTAAAAATACTAAAATATACTAAGAATTTTTTTTATAATTTTATAACAGAGCACCTAAAGTAAATCTCAGACTGATAACTATGCCCAAAAACATAACTACTCATTCTATATTCTGGCCTTCTATTAATAAAATTATCGTTTAATACTAAACGATAACTAAAAAAAGACTCCAATAAAACATACAAAAACAAAAACAAAGCAAATACACTAATTATAGAACCATAAGAAGACATAACATTTCAAACCGAATAAACATCAGGGTAATCTAAATATTTACGAGGGAAGCCGTGTAAACCTGCAAAATGTAAAGGAAAAAAAGTTAAATTAACACCAACAAACATTAAAAAAAACACTGAAGACATTATTAATTTATCATAAACAAACCCTGTTATAAACCTTCATCAAAGACTAATACCTGTAAAAATACCAAATACTGCCCCCAATCTTAACACATAGTGAAAATGACTTACCACATAATATGTGTCGTGTAAAATAATATCTAAACTAGAGTTAGAAAGCACCACACCTGTTAACCCGCCAATAGTAAACAAAAAAATAAATCCTAAAACCCACAACAATAACGGCTGATATACCATTTTTATACCAAATAGGGTAGCCAACCAACTAAACACTTTAACACCCGTAGGAACAGCAATTACCATAGTGGCGGCAGTAAAATAAGCACGAGAATCCAAATCTATACCCACCGTATACATATGATGAGCCCAAACTACACAACCAATTAACCCGATACTTAAAATAGCATAAACCATACCTAAAGAACCAAACACCTCTCTTTTACCCGTCAAATACAAAGTAGACTGTCTAATAATTCCAAAAGCCGGTAAAATTAAAATATAAACCTCAGGGTGACCAAAAAATCAAAACAAATGCTGATAAATTAAAGGATTACCTCCCGTGCTAGGATCAAAAAATGACGTATTTAAGTTACGATCTGTTAACAACATAGTAATAGCCCCCGCCAATACTGGTAAAGACAACACTAATAAAAAAACAGTTACAAACACAGTCCAAACAAACAAACTTATATGCTCTAAGGAAATAGACCTCCTACGCAAATTCTTTGTGGTACACATAAAATTAATACCCCCTAAAATAGACCTCAAACCGGCACAATGTAAACTAAAAATTGCCAAGTCTACACTACTACCTGGATGACCTAACGTACTAAGCGGCGGGTAAATAGTTCACCTAGTCCCTCTCCCCATATCTACAAAACAAGAATCTAAAATTAAAAACATAGCTGTTGGTAATAACCAAAAACTTAAATTATTTAAACGAGGGAAACTTATATCCGGAGCCCCTAATATTAAAGGTACTATTCAATTACCGAAACCACCGATTATTCTAGGTATAACCATAAAAAAAATCATTAAAATTGCATGCGCCGTAATAATAGAATTATACAACTGCCCATTACCCAACAACAACCCTGGTTTTGCCAATTCCAAACGAATAATCAAAGATAAACTAGTACCCACTATCCCTGACCACAAACCAAACAAAAAATACAACGTACCAATATCTTTATGATTAGAACTTTCTAATCAAGTAGCTAAACCTCCTTGATATTTTTTATATATATTAATA